TATTTAATTAATAAATAATTTTATTTTGAATTCTCTTCTAATTCTAAATTAACGGAATGGTTAGTTATAGCTAGTTTTAGTTATGGCTATTAATTGAATTTAAAATTAATAATACTCAAATCTTCCTTTTCGTTTTTTTGTTATGTTATAATGTTTTTTTTTGTTATGTTATAGAAGGCCTGCCCTAAGAATAACATGAAAGATAAAAGCGCAATCCAGATCATAATGAAACACTCCTCTGGTTTCATTCGGAAAGGTGAAAGCTAAGACGAAAAAAAAAAAAAAAAAGAATTGACCGTTCAAGTATTTAAAATTTCACGCTAAAAACGGTAGAAATAGGGGCATATATAAGTATAATAAATATATATTATACTATAATATATATGTTATGCGATCTATATTGAATTGATGATATAGAAATGATAGAATCATTTCTGATTGGACCAAATACGGGTCTCCGATAGAGATGAAAGAAAATATACAAGAAATCAAATAGTCGAAAAAACTTTTCAATATAGGAACCGGTATCTAATGAATTCAACCGGTCCAGCATAATAGAAATGAAAGAAAAAGGGGGGGGGCGGCATCATGATGTGATCTTAATCACATCAAAAAAAAGAGGGGATATGGCGAAATTGGTAGACGCTACGGACTTAATTGGATTGAGCCTTGGTATGGAAACCTACCAAGTGAGAACTTTCAAATTCAGAGAAACCCTGGAATTAAAAATGGGCAATCCTGAGCCAAATCCTGTTTTATGAAAATAAACAAGGGTTTCATAAACCGAAAATAAAAAAGGATAGGTGCAGAGACTCAATGGAAGCTGTTCTAACAAATGGAGTTGGCTGCATTGTGTTAGTAAAGGAATCCTTCCATCGAAACTTCAGCAAGGATGAAGGATAAACCTATATACATACGTATAGTACTGAAATACTATCTCAAAATGATTAATGACGACCCAAATCTGTATTTTTTTATATTTATATGAAAAATGAAAGACTTGTTGTGAATCGATTAAAAATTGAAAAAAGAATCGAATATTCATTGATCAAACCATTCACTCCACCGTAGTCTGATAGATCTTTTTAATAATTGATTAATCGGACGAGAATAAAGATAGAGTCCCATTATACATGTTAATATCGACAACAATGAAATTTATAGTAAGAGGAAAATCCGTCGACTTTAGAAATCGTGAGGGTTCAAGTCCCTCTATCCCCAAAACGACCCGGTTGACTCCCTAATTATTTATTTTCATTTTATCATTTTGTTAGCGATTCAAATCAAAATTCGTTATATTTATCATTCATTCTCATTCTACTCTTTTCTTTCACAAATGGATCTGAGCTAAAATTTTTTTCTTATCACAAGACTTGTGTGTGATATATATGATACGCGTACAGTACAAATGATTTGAGCAAGGAATCCATTAAATTTGAATAATTAACAATACATATCATTACTTGTACTGTACTGAAACTTTGAAAATTTATTTTTGAAGATCCAAGAAATTCTATTAGATCCTGTATAATACTTTGTAATACTTTTTCGTTTTTCTAATTGACTAATTGACATAGACCCAAGTCCTATATTAAAATAAAATGAGGATGATGCGTCGTGAATGGTCGGGATAGCTCAGCTGGTAGAGCAGAGGACTGAAAATCCTCGTGTCACCAGTTCAAATCTGGTTCCTGGCACATGAGTAATTTGTATGAGTATATATTCTAAAAATTAATTGATATGGGTCGACATACATATTCATTAATAGTATAAATCATGATACATATTTATCCATCTAAATGTCGGAGATATACCCCTTATATATATCATATGTATATAAAGTATACAAAAGAATTCCATTTTGTTTCCTCTTGTTTTTTTATTTGTCCATACTGTGTCTCCTTTTGTTCAAAAAAAACGTTAATACTTTATACATATTCGAAAGGCTAAATTAGTTAGTTGAAAGAGAAAAAGTATAGTCTAGAGGAGTTGAAGGATGGGAATCGCCAAAGTTCATTTCAGATACAGTACAAATAGAATATGATCCTCTTTCATTTCCTTCTATATTTTTTTCAGATTCTATTTCTTCATTTCCTCCTATGTTACTTTCTATAGCCCATCTAAGTGATGTGCGCGGTACATAGTTCATAATGCGGAACTCTTTTAGTTTCATCCTAGTGGCTCGGCTCATTCGAAAAAGTATCTTCAAAATTTGAGAATCTCAATGAATCCTCTAATTTTTTTTTTTAGTATTTATTTTATTTAGCCCACCCAATAACTAAAAAAAAAATAATATGTGAATGAAACTTCAATTACTATGTTTGATCTCGAAGAGAATGTACAAAAATTCTTTGAATATCTGGAGTTGTAGAAGTGAAGATTAGTTTCTGATTATTCAATGAGCATCTTGTATTTCATAAAAATTAGGGGCAATATAATCCTTACGTAAAGGCCATCCTATCCAACTTTCAGGCATTAAGATACGTTTCAGGCGTGGATG